TACGAAGAAAAACGAATACAAATTCACATTCAGATACATAAGAATTATATAGGAACCAAAATAGTCTTTTATTTTCTTTTGAAAAAACGTAAATAGATTTCTTCGGAGTAATGAGACTATTCCAATTATGATATTCGTGGAGAAAGAATCGCAATAAATGCAAAGATGGAACATCTTGGATCCGGCATTGAAGGATTTGAACCAAGATTTCCAAATGGATAGGATAGGGTATTAGTATATCTGACACATAATTTAAATGTGATAATTTGTCCTCTAAAAAGGAAAATATTGAATGAATAGATCGTAAATTCTGACATTTTGGTATTTCTTTTTCTTCGGGAAAAGATACTAATCGCAGCGAGAATGGAATTTCCACAATGATCGCAAAACCTTCTGATATCATCTGAGAAAAAAAATGAGAATAAAAATAAGTGTTGTGCCCAACGAATCGATTTTGGTTAGAATAATTAACCGAATTAATCAAATAATTCTGTTGATACATTCGAATAATTAAACGTTTCACAAGTACTGAACTAGATTTTTTGTCATAACCAAAAATTTCCACGGGTTCGTAAAAAATCGAATCATTTAAACCATGATCATGAGCAAACGCGTAAATATACTCCTGAAAAAGAAGCGGATATAGGAAGTGTTGTTGCCGAGATCCATCTTTTTCTAAATATCCTTGTAATTCTTCCATTTACATTTCTACTTGAGCCGGAGGCAGGAGGTTTTTCTTGGTTTATCAAATGATACATACATAGTGCAATATGGTCAGAACAGGGTATTATGTATTGTATTATGTATATACTATAGTAAGAAAAAAATATATACCCCGGAAACAAAACAGGGAGTCCAATCAACAGATCTTTTTACCTTCCTTTTCTATCCAATTGGTTTATGTTCGTTATAATTACAACAGGAGAAAAAATCCTTTATTTTTGCAACCCAATTGCTCTTTTGACTTTGGAATAAATTCTCTTTATCAATATACTGTTTCTTCTACACATCCGCCTACAATCCATAATAAAGAATAATTAGGATTCTGAAAAAAAAAAGAAAAAATCAATGGTTCACTCACAGGAGAACCCACTCTTTCCCGCATTAGGCACTAATTCATTTTTAACGTCTAATTAGATCGGGTAATCATTCCAATTAAGAACATAAGCTCGTTGCTTTTTATTTTACCAGAATTGGAGCCATAGAGCTCTATCCATTTATTCACTAGACCCAACTGTATTTGTCCCCTTCCTAAAATCAAAACAATCTTTTGGAACTGTAACGATCCGGTAAGGATAAACTCAAAGTTCTACTTTAACTTTGACTTTCATTTCAAATTCCATAAATTAATAAAATCAAAATCTAATAAAATAATAAATTAATAAAATAAGAAATAAATCTTATTACGACATGCTGTTTTTTCCATTCATTACCCTTGAGGATCAGTCGTGGTCTTATAGACTATACCAATAGTCTGGACGAATTCGTTGCTTCATCCAAATGTGTAAAAGATCATAGTCGCACTTAAAAGCCGAGTACTCTACCGTTGAGTTAGCAACCCGGATAAATAGGATATGTAGATACGATCGAAATACAAAAATCAATTGAATTGCACTACATGACCCTATCAAAACATTGAACTAGCAACACATCGAAAAGAAGGATTTTCTGATCAATTATAAACAAAAAATACCAAAATGAGCAGATCGGATTAAAAATATTCCCAATCGAAATGTAAAAATTATGACCATTTTTTATCAAATTCTTTTTGGATTTTACTTAAGAAAATACATCTTGTATAAGAGTAAATGCAGCAAGGCAAACCCATCATTTGAGTGAAGGAAACAAAAAAACCAATATGGGGTGGGGATAAACAGCCCTCTTTATCTACGATCGAATTATATTTGTTTGATACACCATTGTCAATATAAATGCAATGTTGAGAAAATAAATCAAGTAAATAAAATAAAGACTTGTGTTGGATTGGCACAACATAAACATAAATAAGAAATTGAAATGGAAAAAATTAAGGAAAAGGTAAAGAAAAAATTCCCGGTTTATTCAATCAATAAAAGTACGATAAGCAAGCTTAACCCCTTGTTTGTTGTTAAATTCAATTCCCCCACCAAAATATGAATAAAGCAAGAAAAAGGCAAATGGTGTGTAAATATAAATAATTACACAAGGATAGATACTAGTTACCCTTCCCTACTTTATTTTATTTATTTAATAATTTGGTTTTTTACTTTAATTAACTCGAAGTTCTTTCTTTAAAGAATTCTGCCTTCCTTAAAATATCATAAACAGTTCCTGTAGGTTGAGCACCTTTTTCAAAGAAATATAGAATAGCAGGAACGTTTAAATAAGTTTGATTCTTTATCGGATCGTAAAAACCCACTTTTCGAAGATCTCTTCCTTCTCTTCTGGATCGAACATCAATTGCAACGATTCGATAGACGGCTCATTGGGATAGATGTAAATAAACAACGCCCCCCCTAGAAACGTATAGGAGGTTTTTTCCTCATACGGCTCGAGAAAAATGATTCTAATTTCTGTATATAATAGCAAGTGGATCCATAAAATCATGAATTTTACTATGATTTGAATTTAGTACTTTTTTCTTCTTCCTTACAGAAAAAGGAAGAAATCTCATTCATACTCATAACTCAAGTTGGGTAATTCTGACAAGAAAATCCTTAGACATTTATTGAGCCGTCTCTAAACTCTTTTGTTTGTCTCATTTCGAATCTAGTTTTATTCCTCAGTCTGATCCAATTGTTGAGACAATTGAAAATAGTGTTTCCTTGTTTCGGAATCCTTTATCTTCGCTTTGTGAAATCATTGGGTTTAGACATTACCTCGGGGATCCTTATTCCTTTCAAAATGGCAGCAACATACCTTTTTTTGTTATTTCTTTCTATATAAATAGAATACGAACGATTGATTCCCTTGTGATACACTTTTCATCGAAATAGTTTTACCAATTTCGAAAAATTGGACTTTGCAAACTTGTTCTGAATTTGAACCTTTCATTTCAATTTAGAATTTATATATAGTGAGGATATACTTACAAAGTTGGTCTAACTTATTGATTTTCACTAACCCTAGATTCTTTCCCTTGAAAAATGAATCAATCTTTTCTTCTCGAGCTTCATAATGTACTATTTACTTATAACCCAACACAAATTAGGTTCCGGGCGGAACAAACTATGTCGAGCCAAGAGCATCTTCATTACTATAGAAGACGGCGGATGTCAAAATCCACAGCCGATCATGTCCTTCAAGTCGCACGTTGCTTTCTACCACATCGTTTCAAACGAAGTTTTACCATAACATTCCTCTAATTGAAATTTCAAAGCGGTATGGAATTGATTCAATATAAAATCATGAATAGTCATTGGTTCAACCGGTATATAATAGTCCAGACTTTCTATCTACGAATAAATAAAGATTTATCCGGATAAGGGTCAGCAAGGATCGAATTTATTTAATTTAACCCCATATTCTATCATATGAATGAAAATATTTATTTATATTTATAAATAAGACGAATAAACGAGTTTGCTTAAGACTTATTATTTACATCTTCAATAGATTGTTCGAGACGATCAATCATGAAGGATCCAGTTTTCTCGAACAAATAAACTATAAACCTCCAAAAGAGGTTTCTATAGTAGAATACTAATGATTTCCAATCCCGAAATCAAATCAATTAGTAACCAAATAAGCTATTCCAATGACCCGAAAAAGTCGAAATTTTGATAATATAGATTTCTCATACTTCTTCCAGTACCAATTCTGGTACCAATCAAAAAAAAAAATGAAGTAAAAAAGAAAAACGATCTCGTGTAAGGTAAAATTGGGTTCCTTGCATTATTGTTATTCTTTCTTTCATCTGAAAGAGAAAATCTGAATCAAGAATCAGAGAAGTATGATCTTTTCGGATCCATCATATACAACTAAGAGTTCTTACCTTAGCCGGGGTAATTCTAATTATAGATATTTAAAAAATCACAGATCCTTTTCACTTAACCGAAAAGCCCTTGTTACTGAAATACAACAATACAATAAAAATACATAATATATATCATATGGGCATAGGCCTTGTTTTTTATACAGATTTTCTTTTACTTCTTCAAGAATTTTTCGATCAATTCTAAAGTCAAGTAGATGGAATATACGAATTTCTCCCCAATCACTACATTACATTGATTTACAATGGTTCATCTGAACCAGCTAATATCTAAGATACAAAAAAATAAGGTCCAGATCAATCCGTTTTTCCTATTTTTTTTTCCGCGCAAACCCAACTTTAATTAGAAGTTTTAAGACCTGTGATGAAATTCAAAACTCCCCACTCTTTAATCTCTACATTCTATGTGGAATTGGGCGGGATACCATTTATTTTCTTTTTATTGACTATAGAGAGGTCTTTCTCTCACATTGTGATTCAGAATGCATCATGTGATAATTCCCATTTCATAGGTATTAGATATGGGACATAAAGTTTCTCTAAGGAACTAACTTCAAAATGAATATGAAATGAATATGAGTAGTACGAGCATATCCTGAATGTTTATGATATATATGAAATGAATATGAGTAGTACGAGCATATCCTGAATGTTTATGATATATATGAAATGAATATGAGTAGTACGAGCATATCCTGAATGTTTATGATATAATAGACCAAAAATCTCTTTTTTGAATGAAAATAAAGATATTGAATTTTACCCACATTTGACACTTGATTCCGTTTGTGAGAAACCAAACGAATTCTCAGATATGATTCTTAGAATCATTCTGCAAATTAATAAGAAAAGATTTTTCCCTTTAACAAATTCTTGTTTCATGTGGAATGCAGTGTGATCCCATCTTTCGTTTCATGAAAGACGATCTGGGACGGAAGGATTCGAACCTCCGAATAACGGGACCAAAACCCGCTGCCTTACCGCTTGGCCACGCCCCATTTTGATTTCTATTCGATACTAATCAACACTAATATTGGTATTGGTTATTCGTCAATCTCAACCCAAATACATAAAAACATATGGGATATTTTGTTGCTAGGATTCAAGACATGTAGATATAGAATCAAAAGAATTCATTGATCATTACATAGAATTCAATTAAGATATTGTATGAAAGTTGAATTCCTTATATTCTCATTTTAGAATGATAATGGGGGGGAGGGATTTTTTATTTGGGAGAGTCCGAGCCGAAGAAAAAGGAGGATTTCTTGATCTGCCTTTTTCATTTTTCCCTTATAAAAATAACTCAAAATTATCTAATCCACAAGAACGAAATGCTTGTTATGCTTAATATCTTTAGTTTAATCGGTATCTGTCTTAATTCTGTCCTTTATTCGAGTAGTTTTTTCTTCGCCAAATTGCCCGAAGCTTATGCCATTTTCAATCCAATCGTAGATGTTATGCCTGTCATACCTGTACTCTTTTTTCTCTTAGCCTTTGTTTGGCAAGCCGCCGTAAGTTTTCGATGAAATCTTTAATACTCTGCTAAATTGATGATGTATTCGATAAAAAAATTCTAAAAATTGATAAGATCAGATAAGTCTTACATTACGAACCCTCGATTCAAAAATCTAAATTCTTGTATATTGAATGAATAACCGCAGCGATGAATTTGGATCAGCCTTTTCCCCGTTCTGACCTTCCAGTGAGTATGGACTATTAGGTACTCCACAATACCTAATTATTGATATGACAAGAAATTTCGGTTAACGAATGAATAAAAATCTTATTACAAAAAAATTCGTTAAAATAAAATGACTTTTCAAGAAAAGACTTCATTTTATTTTTCATTTTTCGGGGTGTCAAAACAAATAAAATGGTATATGTGGTAAAAAATAGGTAATCTATTCCCCTTTTTCAAAAAAAAAAAATGATCTTGGAGATTGTGTAATGCTTACTCTCAAACTCTTTGTTTACACAGTAGTGATATTCTTTGTTTCCCTTTTTATCTTTGGATTCTTATCTAATGATCCAGGACGCAATCCTGGACGTGAGGAATAAAAAATTTCTAGTTTTTTTGCTTTTTTCAAAATGAATTCTTAATAATCTTATTTGTTTCATACATTTAACTATGATAAAATCAAGTTATGAGAATCTTTTCAAATTCGAAAATCCCAAGTGATCAGAGAAAGCGGAAAGAGAGGGATTCGAACCCTCGGTACAAATAATTCGTACAACGGATTAGCAATCCGCCGCTTTAGTCCACTCAGCCATCTCTCCTAATTCCAAATTGAAAATTTGTTATGTGATGTAACACGTGAAATAAAGATTGAGAAAAATCCACTTATTTATTTATTTTTATTTAATCTTATTTAACTTTATAATTATTATTTAATTATTATTATTTATTTTATTACATTATTCTATTTTAATAATAGAATTTTTTATTATATTATTAATATAGAAATTGGAAATATTCTAAAATATTCTAATAAATAATAGAAATTATTTAAATAGTTATTTAAATTTAAACTTAATTAAATTTAAACTTAAACAAAGTATTTAATATTTAAATAAAATAAAAGGAAAGGTATATATTTATACTAAATAAAAAGGTATATATTTATACTAAATAAAAAAAAAAATATATATATAAATATATTATAGTATAAATATATTATATAAATATATTATGTATAAGAAAATATGTATAAGAAAAGAAATATAAGAAAAATAAGAAAAAGATAGAAAAAAGCAATTGATCAGGAATTCAATATAGATAAAGACTCAAAATGGATCTCCTCAGTAGAAAGAATATCTTAGTTCTTTGATTTTATACGAAAGGTTTATTCTCCCGGCCTGATCCGCTTAAGTACTGGCCGGGACATTTATTCTTTTATTCCAATGAATCCTTCATAGATCAAACGATTAAATTTGGAATTTATATCAATCAAAAATACTTGTTATTGAAACAACAACAACAAGAGAAATTTCCATTATCATTCCTATGATCGAAGTCCCATTTATTATTATTTAATTTAATATTTCTTTTTTATTCTTCTTTTTTTTTTTATTTTAAGTCCCCGGCGAGACAAAATATGTGTCAACGCTAGAATTTTCACGATTCTGATGCTATCTTGATTTTGTCTCACCCCTTTTTTTGTTCGACAAATGATCCATTCATATACAATAATGAATATGTAGCGGGTATAGTTTAGTGGTAAAAGTGTGATTCGTTCTATTAACAACTTAAATAGTTAAGGGGTCCATCGGTTTTTTTTTTTCAAACTCCGATCAAAAACTTTATTTCTTAAAAAGGTTTAATCCTTTTCCTCTCAATAGCATATTTGAGGAAAAATATACGTTCTCACGATTTGTATCCAAAGGCCAATTAGAAATTGCATCAAAAATTTGGATTATGGATATGGATTCGCGAAGCATAATTTTTTGAATTGGATTAACTATTCCAATCCAATTGAATAAGTATAGGTAAAGGGTCTATGGATGAAGATACAAAAGTTTATTTC